ACACAATTTGAAATTCAAATCCCAGAATCGTTCATGAATTCCAAGTAAGGAGTCAATGGTTCAAATTTCTCGTCTGAAAAATACACATTTTATTTATCAATAGAAAAACAAGAGAATGTTTTTAGCATTGTGTATTTTCAGATACTATAACAATCAAAGGGATGGATCAAATCCAATCAAAAGGGGTATTTCTTTTTTTTTTTTTTTAGGAAATAAAAGGATTAAGGAAAACAGAAGTCAAAATGCAAGTACAATGAATAATTCCGTAATCCGGAAAAAATTGCACCTATTTTCTATCATTTTGGCGGCATGGCCGAGCGGTAAGGCGGGGGACTGCAAATCCTTTTTCCCCAGTTCAAATCCGGGTGTCGCCTGAATCACCAAAAAACTCGAAATCATAATCGATTTATTGGATGGATTTCTCAATAGTGTTCGGTAGAACCCATTTTTGACTCTGCGACATTAATTCCACTATTATTACTGAGGAATAATGGAATAATTCCTTCGTATTTATCGAGATTAGGGGACATAATGCACATGGATATAGTAAGTCTCGCTTGGGCTGCTTTAATGGTAGTCTTTACATTTTCCCTTTCACTCGTAGTGTGGGGAAGAAGTGGGCTTTAGAAGTACTACTAATTGAGTTCAGGAATCAAACCCGCTTGTTTTATAGATCGTTCTGCAACGCACTTTGAACTATTAAACTCTGAATTTGGAATCCCATTGGATTCCAATGGAGTAATCTATGATAGGAATCATACTCTTTCAATCCAAGAGATATTTCTCCCGTCTTTGTACTTCGAAAAGAAAGGGATTCAGATGATTGGAAATTTATTCCAACCTAAAATTCTTCCGAAATTTTATATTTCAATCAACGGGAATGGGCTCTTACTATCTTTATAGACGGATACTAAGGAAGTTTTTCTTTTTTTATTTATTTCCCTCTTGACTCTTCAAAAAAGAAGTCGTTTTGTTAAGCGTATACACACTTTCTATAAGAAATGATATCGAGATAGTGGTTGTTTAAGGAGAGACTGGTCAATAATAAGATCTTGCCTCGGGCGGGTTACATATCGGGCATTTACCCTTTGGTTTCTATTCGAATTTTAGAAAGGCGGTTTAGGCTTTATCACCTTATTTCATATGGCGTTAAAAATAGGCGAGGTTTCCCCTTACTTATTAGTAAAAGGAAAGGAATTAGAATCCTAAAATAATTCTTATTTTAGATTGAGCGGAACAAATAGATGTAGCAAATTGGGTCTTATGTCAATTCCATAGAATATATTGATATGGAAATGGAATTAATATACACATATAGGAAGAGAATATTGTAGATTGATATATAGAAACTTAAGCGTTTATCTTTATTCTAGATTACAGCTTTATAGACTAAGAGATAGATAGTATGGTAGAAAAATTCATTTTTCTACCATACTATCTATCTCTTAGATAATTTCCGATTCTAGTGCGCTCATTTCATTTAAGTTAAGACGTGAAATTGGACCCCTTTCATTTTACTTCGTAAATTTTTGATAAGAACTTGGAAGGAAAGTTTGATTCAAATTCATTTGAAAATTCAATCGAATTAATCATTTTGACTGACTGTTTTTACGTAAATGATAAGTAGAAAGGCGGTAGGAACTAGAATGAATAGTGCAGTAGCAATAAATGCAAGAATATTTACTTCCATAATCTCATTGGTTTTTTACTTTGCAATAACTCGGGATTTAATCCCCTAGAGATGATAAATCTTTCGTCTATCGTCTGTAAATTCAATGGATGAATTACCTCTCGATGATCTTGAACCGAATCACTATCATGAATAACAATATCTGATCTATCAAATCAACCCGTCGTCAAGACTTGAATAGTATAACATAGGAAGTTCTTTTATCCATACCGAATCAAAATTTTGATTCCTAACTCAATTACTCCGAAATGATATTTATCATCCGTTTCCTTGTTTTTTCTATAACCCACCTTTACCTTTGCGTCTTCCTTGGAGAATCTTCTGATGAAGGATCATCAGATTGCCTTTCCACTTCAATTAATTACATAGTTCCGAACCTAACAAACAAAAAAAGCGAGATGGAAAAATAGAAAAAAAAAAGAAATCAAGACTCCTTTTTGCTTTGGGAATGCAAGTATACCCCTTGACATTCTTTACTAGTTCATAGAAAGGGAAAAATGGATTTTTGTATTTATTGGATCCGTCGGGACTGGCGGGGCTCGAACCCGCAGCTTCCGCCTTGACAGGGCGGTGCTCTAACCGATTGAACTACAATCCCAGGGAAATAAGGGATCTGGCAGAAATTTTGATTCTTTTTTATCTTCGTATGGGGTCTTTCTAAAGGACAAGGGATTTTCTACTATCTCATGGTAGATTGATGCGGCTTATTGGGCCGAGCTGGATTTGAACCAGCGTAGACATATTGCCAACGAATTTACAGTCCGTCCCCATTAACCGCTCGGGCATCGACCCAGGAAGAATCCATTTCCA